TAATTAATTTATAAATATTATTTATTATTCATTATTTATTATTTATTATTTATTATTTATTATTATTATTAATAATTAAATAGTTATAAGAAACAATTAAATAAACTAAATAAATTAAGTAAATTAAGTAAATTAGGTAAACTAAGTAAATTAAATAAATTAAATAAACTAGTTAAACTAGTTAAACTAGTTAAACTAGTTAAACTAGTTAAACTAGTTTAACTAGTTAAATTAGTTAAATTAGTTAAATTAGTTAAATTAGTTAAATTAGTTAAATTAGTTAAATTAGTTAAATTAGTTAAATTAGTTAAATTAGTTAAATTAGTTAAATTAGTTAAACTAGTTAAATTAGTTAAACTAGTTAAATTAGTTAAACTAGTTAAATTAGTTAAACTAGTTAAATTAGTTAAACTAGTTAAATTAGTTAAACTAGTTAAACTAAGTGAACTAAGTGAACTAAGTAAACTAAGTGAGTTAAGTAAATTAGTTAAACTAGTTAAATTAAGTGAACTAAGTAAACTAAGTGAGTTAAGTAAATTAGTTAAATTAGTTAAACTAAGTGAATTAAGTAAACTAAGTGAGTTAAGTAAATTAGTTAAACTAGTTAAACTAAGTGAACTAAGTAAACTAAGTGAGTTAAGTAAATTAGTTAAATTAGTTAAATTAGTTAAATTAAGTGAACTAAGTGAACTAAGTGAACTAAGTAAATTAAGTAAATTAAGTAAATTAAGTAAATTAAGTAAACTAAGTAAACTAAGTGAACTAAGTGAATTAAGTGAACTAAGTAAATTAGTTAAACTAGGTAAATTAAGTAAACTAAGTGATAAATAAATTAAATAAATTAGGTAAATTAATTTATTGATTAAGTAAAGAAAGAGAGTGATGAATGAATAATAAAAAAATGATAAATAAATATATAATAGAGCAATAAAGAAATAAATAAAGTTAGTAAAAAAATGTAAGGAATTAAAGGAAAAAAATAGGTAGGGGGTTGGGGGGGGGGATATAAATTAATATATAGATATAAAAAAAATATTTAATTTATTATAAAATTTTTTATTAAAATATAAATTTTATAAGTAAAATATTATAAAAAATTATATAAAATAATAAAATTAGATTTATAAATTTAAAAAAAATAAAATGTAAGGTTTGATGTAATTTTGGGTAAAAAATGGAAAAAAAAATCGCAAGGATATTAATATTATTTATATATAAATAAATAATTAATAATAAAATATTATTAAATCTTTTATATATATATATACATATAATTATAATTAAATTATTTAATAATAATTTTCAATTTATTATAAATAATTAATATTAAATTACCTTAATTAATGTATAAAAGTATAAGAACTTAAAAGAAAAAAAATAGAGATATCTTATAAAATATTTTATATATATTAATTATCTAATTAAATATAATATATATATATATATAATTATATTTAAATTTAAAATTTTATATTTACATTTATTATTTATTAATCATTAATAATATTAAATAAATATTAAAATTATTAATTAATATTAAATAATTTATTAATTAATATAATAAATATTTATTTATAAATAAAATTTTATAATTAATTAAATTTAATAATTTTAATAATAATAAATTATTGTATTTATAAATAATGAAAAAAAGGGATAAAAATTAATTAAATAGAGGGAGAAATTTTTATATTTTATGTATATAAAATATTATTTATTATAATTAATTAAATTTAATAATTTTAATAATAATAAATTATTGTATTTATAAATAATGGAAAAAATAAAATAAAATTAATTTTTTTTTAAAATAAGTTATTTTTTAATTTTAATATAAATAAATATTTTAATAAATTTAAATTTTTTTTAATAAATTAATTTATAATAAATTTAATATTTATAATGATTATTATTATGAGAGTAATAATAGAAAATTAATTATTATTATTAATAAAATTAAGTGCCAGCAATTGCGGTTAAACTTATAATGAAAATAAATTAAAATTTTTATATTTTATGTATATAAAATATTATTTATTATAATTAATTAAATTTAATAATTTTAATAATAATAAATTATTGTATTTATAAATAATGGAAAAAATAAAATAAAATTAATTTTTTTTTAAAATAAGTTATTTTTTAATTTTAATATAAATAAATATTTTAATAAATTTAAATTTTTTTTAATAAATTAATTTATAATAAATTTAATATTTATAATGATTATTATTATGAGAGTAATAATAGAAAATTAATTATTATTATTAATAAAATTAAGTGCCAGCAATTGCGGTTAAACTTATAATGAAAATAAATTAAATTAATTGAATAATTAGATAGGAAAGATTAGATTTATTTTGAAAAAAATTAAGTTAATATAGTTTAATATTTTTAGTGAAATATAATATTTTTAAGGATTAATTTAGGAAAAAATATAAAATTTAAATAAATTTTAAAAGAAATTAGGATTAGATACCCTATTATTTTAATGACAATAAGATTGATTAAATAATAAATGTAAATCATTAAAAATAAAAAATTTGGCGGTAATTTATAAAATTAGAGGAACTTGTTGATTAATTTGATATTCCACGAATGGATTTACTTAGTGTTAAATAAAAATTTTTATATATTGTTGTTGAAATTATTTTAAGAGATTTATAATTAATAAATTATGATTTTATAATTTAAATAATCTAAATTCAAATCAAAATGTAGAATAATTAAGATTTAAATGAGTTACATTAAAGTAAATTATATTATTTAAATAAAATTTTGATTATTTTATTAAAAATGGATTTAATTGTAAATTTATATAAATTTATAAATTGAATATTATTTATATTATGTACAAATTGCCCGTCATTCTTGAAATTTAAAATTTTTAGAAAAGTCGAAACAAAGTAAATATACTGGAAGGTGTATTTAGATTTTATTATTTATATAAATAGTTAAAAATTTTAGTTTATTAAAAAATATTTCATTTACAATGGAAAGATTGATGATTTGTAAATATATTTATTAAAATTTTAATAAAAAAATTAATTTAATTTATTTTGAAGAAGTTAAAAATTGTTATTAAATAAAGTTATAATAGATTTAAGTTGAAGTTATATTTGATAAATAGAGAGGGTTTAAGTAAAAAAATAAAATAATTAATTGAGTTATAGAAGATTGTAATGTAAATGAATTTGTATTATAAATTAAATATTAATAAGTTAATTTAATTAATTGTACCTTTTGTATCAGGGTTTATTAAATAAATATTTAAAATTTAAAGATTTTCGAAATAAAAAGAGTTAAATAATTTATAAAAATTAATGTGTAAAAATTATTTTAAATAATTATTTAGGGAAGATATTTTTGTCAATTTTTATGATATCTAATTTTTTTTGATATAAGTTTAATTTATATATAAATTAAAATTATGAAATTATTATTGTAAAATTTTTATAATAGATTTATATAAAAAATTTATGGGATGATCTATAAGTTATTTTTAAAATATATTTAGTAAAGTATTAAAAGAAATTTTCTTAAAATTTAATTTTTTTTGAAAAAATTTAATAATTTATTATAAGATTTTATTAAAATGTATATTTTTATAAAAAATTTAAAAATTATATTTAATTATATAGAAAATTATTTTAAAGAATTATTATATAAATTTAATTATGATAAAATTAGTATAATTGAATTGAATAATAAATTTAAAATTTATAGTTTGAAAAATTTATTAAAGGAATTAGGCAAAGAAAATTTGTTTATAAAACTTAATCCACCTGTTTAACAAAAACATGGTTTTTTGAATTATAATTTAAGATTAGTTCTGCTCAATGATTTAGATTAAATAGCCGCAGTATTTTGACTGTGCTAAGGTAGCATAATCAATTGTTTTTTAATTGAGAACTGGAATGAAGGAATTGATGAGATTAAGGCTGTCTATTATAGAGTATTAAAATTTAAATTTTAAGTAATAATTCTTAAATAAAATTATGGGACGAGAAGACCCTATAGAATTTAATATAGTTTTTTAAAATATAAGTATAAAGATTTAATAAAATTAATATTTTATTGGGAGGATAATTAAATTAAATTAACTTTAAAATTAAAATTAAACATTAATTTATGATGTATATTATTGAATAATTTTATTATAAAAAATAAAATTAATAAAAAATTAATTACCTTAGGGATAACAGCGTAATATTTTTAGAAAGATCATATTGATAAAAATGTTTGCGACCTCGATGTTGAATTAAAATAAAAATTAAATGAAGAAGTTTAATATTTTAGTCTGTTCGACTATTAAAATTTTACATGATTTGAGTTCAGATCGGTGTGAGCCAGATCGGTTTCTATCTATAATATTTAATCAAAATAATTTTGTACGAAAGGACTTTTTATTTAAAATTTTTTTAAGAAAATTAATATGAATATAAATAATTTTAAAGAATAAAAATTATTACTTTGGCAGATAAGTGTAATAAATTTAGAATTTAAATATGTATATGTTGAGATATATGCAAGTAATAATTATTTATAATTTTAATTTTTATTTAATATTAAATATTTTAAGTTTAATTATTTTGTTATTAGTTTTATTAATAAGAGTGGCTTTTTTAACATTATTGGAACGAAAAATTTTAAGATATGTACAAATACGTAAGGGTCCAAATAAAGTAGGAATTATTGGAGTTTTTCAACCTTTTAGTGATGCGCTTAAATTAATTAATAAGGAGTTATTTTATGTTTATAAATCTAATTATAATTTATTTTATATATGTCCTTTAATAAGTTTTGTATTTATATTAATAATATGAATATTATATCCATATATTACTAATATTTATTTTTTAAATTATTCTGTATTAATTATAATTATTTTAATAACAATTAGAAGATATGTAATTATTTTTATAGGATGATCAGCAAGTTCAGTTTATTCAATAATTGGTTCCATACGGTCAGTATCACAAATACTTTCTTATGAAGTAAGATTTATTTTTATTATTTTAATTTTAATAATTATAAGCGAAAGATATTCGTTTTTAGATTTTTTAAAATATCAAAAGTATATTTGATATATGATTATTTTATATCCCTTATTTTTCATATTTTTTATTAGGATTTTAGCTGAGTTAAATCGAAGACCAATAGATTTTATTGAAGGTGAGTCTGAGTTAGTTTCAGGGTTTAATATTGAATATTTTAGAGGGGGGTTTACGTTAATTTTTTTATCTGAATATGGAATAATTATTTTTTTTAGGTATATTAGTATTTTAATATTTACAAATTTATTAGAATTGTCAATATTTTTTATATTTATTTTTTTAAATTTGATTTGTTCAATAATTATTTTTATACGAGGTATATTGCCTCGTATACGATATGATGAATTAATGTATTTATGTTGAAAAATTATTTTACCTATAATTTTATTTTATGTAATATTTATTATTGGTTTTAAATTTATTTTAGTTTTAATTAATTAAAATATTTTAAAGATAAGATGAGTATAAAGTTAATAGAAAGATTTTAATTTCTTTATTATGTTTTCAAAACATAAACTTATATCAAGATCATTAACTTTAGATTATTTATTAATTTTAAATTAATTGTGAAGGATAATTTATTGTATAAATAAATAAATATTTTATATGATTAATATTAATAAAGTATAATTATTAGTTTAATTTAGTATAATTTTAATTTTATTGAATTAAGTAATTTTATTAATTATAGAAATTTAAAATAATTATATCCCAAATTTTTATTATAATAAAGGATAGTAAAAAATATATAAAATATAATAATGAGAGAATTTGTCTAATTAATATAAATGGTAGTTCGATAGGTTGAGCACCTGCTCATGTTAAGAGAAGAAAAATGTTTATAAAAATTCAAAATATTAATTGATTAAAAGGGTAAAATGATAATGAATTAAAATTTATGTTAATTAGGGGTAGGGTGTAAAGAATTATAATAGATGAAAGAAGAGCAATAACACCTCCTAGTTTGTTAGGAATTGACCGAAGAATTGCATATGCAAATAAAAAGTACCATTCGGGTTGAATATGAATAGGAGTAATTATAGGGTTAGCAGGGAGGAAGTTGTCAGGATCTCTGAAAATGTAAGGAGTTTCAAGATTAATAATAAGAAATATTAAAATAAAAATTATAAACCCAAAAATATCTTTTGATGTAAAGTAAATATGGAAAGGAATTTTATTTAGATTTCTATTAGTTCCTAAGGGGTTAGATGATCCTGTTAGATGAAGAAAGAATAAGTGTATAATTACTATAAAAGAGATAATGAATGGAAGAATAAAATGAATTGAATAGAAACGTCTTAAGGTTGCATTATTAATTGAAAATCCTCCTCAGATTCATTGAACTATTATATTTCCAATATAAGGAATTGTTGAAACTAAATTTGTAATAACTGTTGCTCCTCAGAAGGATATTTGTCCTCAAGGGAGAACATATCCTAGGAAAGCTGTGGCTATAGATAGAAGGTAAATAGTAATTCCAATAAGTCATGTATTATAAAGTTTATAAGAATTATAATAAAGACCTCGCCTAATATGGATATATATACAAATAAAAAATATTGAAGCTCCATTAATATGAATATTGTGCATTAATCAACCTAATTTTACATTTTGGATAATATGGATAATTCTATTAAATGCAAAATTAGTATTTGGACAATAATGTATTGATAAAAAGAATCCTCTAATAATTTGAATTATTAAAAATATTCCTAATAATGAACCAAAATTTCATCAGTAAGAAATATTAATTGGGGTTGGAAGTTTAAGTAAAGTTATGTTAATTAAATAGATAAAATTTTTATTCATATAAATAAATAAAATATGATTTTTTAAATTAAATTTTTAAATAACATTAAAATTTATTTAATTTTTCGTAATGATATTGATTTTAATGAACAAATTTTAATAATAGTAAATAAAGAAATTAATAAGTATATTATTGATCTAATTGTTAGATTATTAATTGGATATTCATATAAATTTAGAATATTTTGAAAAAATATTTTATTTAATTTTGGGGTTGATTTAATTTCAGTAAATATATATTTAAAAATATGAATATTAGAGTTATAATAGTAAATAAGTGTTGATAAAATTAATAAATTTAAATAAAATGATATAAATAAAAGTTTATTGAATTTGAAAATATTTTGTTCATTTGAAATTAGTCTAGAAAAATATAAAAAAATGATTAATATTCCTCTAATTATAATTAAGAATAATATAATTGAGTAAATATAATTAGATTTTCATGTTGACATATTTAAACAAATTAGAAAGGAATAAGAGAGTAAGATAATTATAATAATAATAGGATGTATGTGTATAATATTAGTTATTAAAAAATATATAATTGAAATTAATATTATAATTATAAGTAGGTTTATTAAAATTTGTTGTTTATTCATAATTTATAGAAAAAATTTTATTTTATAAGTAAGTAAAATATTATTAATTATTAGTAAATAAAAATAAAATTAAATTAAAAATTATATTTATTATAAGAATATAATTTTTAATTTTAATATAAGTTTAAATTGAAAGTAATTTAATATAAAATTTATTTATTTTTTTATTAACAAGAAATAGTTAAATAATATAATATTAATTTTGGAGATTAAAGGTATAATTAAAAAGTTATTTTCTTGATAAATTTATTGTGCTTATAATTTAGGAAATATTTTTAATTTACAAAATTAATGTTTTTTTTAAACTATAGAAGCTATTATAAACATTGATATTTTAATTTATATTTATTTATATATATTTATTTTAATTTTATTGATTTTTATATATAAATTTATGTTGGTAGTTTTAATAGTTATTGAACTAATAGTTTTAAATTTGTCAATAATTATATTTTTAGTTTTTAGATTAAATAATTTAGAGATTTATATAATTTATTATTTAGTTTTTAGGGTTAGTGAAGGGGTGTTAGGGTTAGCTTTATTAGTTTTAATTGTTCGATTTTATGGTAATGAGTTATATTATATATTTAATATAAGAAAATTTTAATTTATTAAAAATTATTATAATAATTATTATTTAAATTTAGTAAGGAAATTATGATTAATTATGACTAAATTTATTTTTGTTATTTTATTTATAAATTTAATAGTTTTATTCAATAAAAAAGTTATATTTTATTATAATATTTGTTATGCGTTAAGTTTAATTTTTTTATTTAAATTTTTGTTTAAAGATGATATATTATGAGTTAATTTAAGATTGATATTTGGTTATGATTTATATTCTTTTTTTTTATTAGTTTTAAGTTTATGAATTTTAGGATTGATATTTATAACTATTCAGTTAGATAAAATAATTAGGAATAGAGACGGTAAAAAATTAATAGTTTTTATAATTATATTGATTATTTTAGTTTTATTTTTTTCATCAATAAATTTAATGTTATTTTATTTAATATTTGAGTTAAGATTAATTCCAACATTTATAATAATTATTTATTGAGGTATAAATTTTGAGCGATTAACTGCTGCATATTATTTATTAATATATACTATATTTATTTCTTTACCATTATTAATTTATATAATAAAATTATTTAAATTAAATGGATCATTTGATTTTAATTTATTAAAATTAATTATGATAGAGAATTTTAAGTTTGGGTGGTGAGATTACATAATTTTATTTATAGCTTTTTATATTAAAATACCTATTTATATGTTTCATGTTTGATTGCCTAAAGCTCATGTGGAAGCTCCTGTCTATGGTTCAATAATTTTAGCAGCAATTTTATTAAAATTAGGTAGATATGGGTTATTACGATTTATAGAAATATTTATATATAATAGTTATATATATAATTATGTAATTTTTAGGGTGGGGATTATTGGGTCAATTGTAATTTCATTAGTTTGTTTAATTCAAATTGATATAAAAAGATTAGTTGCTTATTCTTCAGTTGTTCATATAAATGTATTGATGTGTTCAATAATAACTTTAATAAAGTTAGGGTTTATTAGAGCTTACATTATAATAATTTCTCATGGATTATGTTCTTCAGGGTTATTTTTTATAGTAAATTTATATTATGAACGTTCAAATAGTCGATTATTATTTTTTAATAAGGGTATAATAAATTTATTGCCTTCAATAAGAATGTGATGATTTATTTTATGTGCTTCTAATTTTTCTTTTCCATTTTCGTTAAATTTTATTAGAGAGATTTTAATGATTATAGTTATTATTAGATGAGAGGTTTTTATAATAATTTATTTAATAATTATTTGTTTTTTTAGAAGGGCTTATTCATTATATTTATATTCTTATGTTCAGCATGGGTTTGTGTATAGTGAAGAACGATTAAGATTAATTAATTTAAAAGATTATTTAATTTTATTTATTCATATTTATCCATTAATTATATTAATTTTAAATTTATCATTTTTATATTAATTTTTTAAAAGATAAAGTTAATTTAAGTAGTTTAAATTAAAAATATTAATTTGTGAAATTAATGATATAAATATATGAGATATCTTAGATAATTAATTTAATTATTTATTCATTTTTAATAATAATAATATTTTTAATGTTTTTTTTAGTTAGTTTAATTATATATTTTTTAGGAGTAGGGATTATAATAGAGTGGTTATTATTTAATTTAAATTCAATTAATATAGAATTTTTTGTATTATTAGATTGAATTTCAGTTTTATTTATTAGAGTTGTTATAATAATTTCTTCAATAATTATATTATATAGAATTATTTATATGGAAGGGGAAGTTTTTTTAAATCGTTTTATTAAATTAGTAATTTTATTTATTTTATCTATGGTTTTAATAATTATTAGACCAAATTTAATTAGAATTTTGTTTGGGTGAGATGGGCTGGGTTTAATTTCTTACTGTTTGGTAATTTTTTATCAGAATTATATAGCATTTAATTCTGGGTTGATTACAGTTTTATGTAATCGGATTGGGGATATTGGATTATTGATATCAATTAGATTAATATTTATATATGGAAGATGAAGTATATTTATATTAGAATGAAATAAGAAGTTAATTTTATTAATAATTTTATTAGCTGTTATTACTAAGAGAGCTCAGATTCCATTTTCTGTCTGGTTACCCTTGGCTATAGCTGCGCCTACGCCAGTTTCTGCTCTAGTTCATTCATCTACATTAGTAACAGCTGGAGTTTATTTAATAATTCGATATTATAAGTTTATAGAAAATAGGGGGATTGATAAATTTTTATTTTATATTTCAGTTTTTACTATATTTATATCAGGGCTTATAGCAAATTTAGAAAATGATTTAAAAAAAATTATTGCATTATCTACATTAAGTCAGTTAGGGTTAATAATAATAATTTTAAGATTAGGATTGAAATTTTTAGCTTTTTATCATTTATTAACTCATGCTATTTTTAAATCTTTATTATTTATGTGTGCAGGGATTATGATTCATTTAATAAATAATAATCAAGATATTCGATTATGTGGAAAATTGAATGAATTTATTCCATTTACTATACTAAGGTTTTATATTTCAAAATTAGCTTTATTAGGATTTCCATTTTTAGCTGGATTTTATTCAAAAGATTTAATTATAGAAATGATTTATTTGATAAAAATTAATTTATTTATATTAATAATAATTTTATTTTCATTATCTTTTACTGTTTCTTATTCATTTCGTTTATTTTATTATATTTATTTTGGTGAGATAAATAGAAGGTTTTTAAATTTTCAAGAAAATAAATTAATAAATTTATCTATGTTATTATTATTAGGATTAAGTTTAATTAGAGGTTCGTTATTAAATTGAGTATTTTTTTTTGATAATTATTTAACTTATATGAGGGTTGATATAAAAATAATAACTTTAGTTATGTTAATTTTAGGTTTAGTGTTAGGAATTATTATATATATAAAAAATTTATTGAATTTATATTTATATAGATTTTTTTTTAGATCTATATGATTTATAAATTATATATATATATATATTTATAAACCTTATTTAATTATTGGGGTATGGGGGCATAAAATTGATAAAAATTGAGTAGAATTTTTTAGAAAAAAATCATTTTTAGAATTTATTAAAGAGATTAAAATTAGATTTAATTTACTTAAAATTTTTATATTTATATTTGTAATTTTATTTTATTTTTTAGTTATATTTATAGTTTTTTAAAAGTAGCGAAATTGAAAGAGGATAATGGTTGGGTGAAGAATTTTATTTTATAGAAAATAAATATGAATAACATATCATAAGTAGATGAAAACATTCAAATATTAAAATATCTAAATAGCTTATAATAATTAAAGTTTGATAGTGAAGATATTAAGAAAATAAAATTTATTTTTAGATATTTATTAATGTGTAAAATTTAAATTATAGGGGTATAATTTATAAATAAAATTAAATATTATTTTTATAATGAAAATATAATGTTTTAAAATAAACTATATAAATATAATTGAAGTAAAATGAAAAATTTATGATCATTAAATATTGAATTAGAAGTTCAATTTGTATTACTTCTAATTAATTGTTTAATTGGAGATAATTAAAATTGATCTCAATATAATTATTAACAGTAATTAACCTCTATTTGGTTTCAATTAATAAATAATGAATATAATGTAAATTAATTAGAATTATTTCTTTTAGATTTTGGTAATCAATTTTTAAGTCGAAATTAAATGTAAATTTTACTTTAAAAGATATATTAAGATATATATTTTTTAAAAGAATATAATTTTTAAATGCAATTTAAGTGTTATAATTTAACTAAAATCCTAAATAAATTTATATTAATTTTTTCAATCAATTGATTGTTCTAAATATTCAATTATTAATCCGTAAATTAATATAATTAAAAATAATAATGATGAGAATATTATAATTTTATTAAATGAAAAAAATATATAAATTAAAGGAATTAAGAGAGTAATTTCAATGTCAAAAATTAAAAAAATTAATCTGATTATAAAAAATTGAATACTAAAGGGAATACGAGAATTAGTTAAGGGGTCAAATCCACATTCAAAAGGAGAAATTTTTTCACGATTTTTTAGAGATTTAATTGAAATAAGAAGATTTAGGGTTAAGATTATTAATCTTAAAAATAAAAAAATTGATAAAATAAATAAAAAATTAAAAATTATTTATATTAAATAATTAATTTTTTTAATTGGAAGTTAAATGTAATTTAGATATACTATATAAATTATGTATTAATTAAATTAGTTAAATTAGATTTATTAAGAAAATTAAATGAAATAATAATAATTTGTTATTTTTTATTTAGTTTAGATTAAATCTTTAGTATCTTCATCAATAAATTGAAATATATAAAAATAATCAAATTACATCTACAAAATGTCAATATCATGCTGCTGCCTCAAACCCAAAATGATGAAGTTTTGAAAAATGAAGAAGATTTATACGATAAAAACAAATTAATAAGAATAAAGTTCCAATAATTACATGAAGCCCATGAAAACCGGTAGCAATAAAGAATGTAGACCCATAAATTGAATCAGAAATTGTAAAGGGAGATTCGAAATATTCAATAAGTTGGAGTAAGGTAAAATATATTCCTAAAATGATAGTTAACATTAATCTTTTATGTCTTTCTAAAAAATTTTTATTTAGAATAGAATGATGAGCTCAAGTTACTGTTATTCCAGAAGAAATTAAAATAATTGTATTTATTAAAGGAATATCAAAAGGATTGAAAGGTTCAATACCTAATGGTGGTCATAGTTGGCCAATTTCTATAGATGGGGCTAGGGAGGAGTGAAAATATGCTCAAAAAAATGAAATAAAAAAAAAAATTTCAGAAATAATAAATAAAATTATTCCTAATCGAAGACCTTTATATACTGATAATGTGTGTGATCCTTGATAAGTAGCTTCTCGTGTTACATCTCGTCATCATTGATATATGCATAATAATGTACAGGGAATTGATAATCAAATGAAATAATTTATTTTGTGGAATCATATAACTATTGAAATTAAATTATTTATTAAACTAAAAGAAATAATAATTGGTCATGGTCTTACGGATACTAAGTGAAAAGAATGATTTTGATGAATTTTAGTCATATTTAGTTTTTAAAAAAATAATTTAAATCTCTCTGCTATATAAAGTTGATAAAATTGAAAACACATAGGCTTGAATAATTGAAACTGAAATTTCTAAAATTAGTAAAAGTAGTTGAGAGATTAATATAATTATTAAGATTAAGAAATTATTAATAAATTGTCCAGAGGATCCTAATAAAGATAGAAGTAAATGACCTGCAATTATATTAGCTGTTAAGCGAATAGCTAAGGTGAATGGGCGAATAATTAATCTAATTGATTCAATAATTACTATAAAAGGTATAAGGATATAAGGTGTTCCTTGAGGTGTTAAATGTGATATAAAGTCATTAAAATAATTTAAAATTCTAAATAATATTATTGAAATTCATATAGTTAAGGATAAGGATAAACAAAATCTTAAATGTCTTGAGGATGTAAAAATATAAGGGAATAAACCTAAAAAATTGTTAATAATAATTAACATAAATAAACTAATAAAAATAATTAAGTTTGCAAAAGAATTATTAATTAAAATTTTAAATTCTTTGAGTAAAAAATTTAAAATAATATTTCATGCGGTAATATACCGAGATGGAATTAATCAAAATTGATAGGGAAAAAGAAAAATAATAATAAATATTCTTAATCAGTTTAAAGAAAAATTTAATCTAGATGAAGGGTCAAAAATTGAAAAAAGATTTATTATCATTTTCAAATTCATTTATTTAACTTATGAGAATATATTGAGTTAAATTTATTAGATAAGGGCGTATGTGTATAGATAAAGTGGGTTATTCTAATAATTATTAGTAAAATTGTTAGTGAAAATAATATTATTAGGGTTCATATTATAGGTATTATGTGAGGAATAAAAGAATATTTTTTTTAAAAGAAAAATATTTTTAAATTGACAATTTAATGTTCTAAATTAAACTAATTCTTTACATTAAAAATAGGGGTTAATCTATTATGGTTGATTTAAAAAATCAAAACTTACTAATTCAGTCATTTAATGAGAAGTTAAGAATTTAAGATGAAATTATTATGATAATAATTTTAATCATTTTTTGAAATATAAGAAGTTAGTTGATTCAATAACAATTGGTATAAATCTATGATTTGTTCCGCAAATTTCAGAACATTGACCAAAATATAATCCAGGTCGATTTATATAAATTAAAGACTGATTTAATCGTCCAGGAGTTGAATCTATTTTAATCCCTAAAGATGGGACAGTTCAAGAGTGAATTACATCTATAGATGTTGTTAAAATTCGAATAGGATAATTAAAAGGAAGAATACAACGGTTATCAGTATCTAATAGACGAAATTCATTAGGATTTAGTTGATTTGTGGGAATTATAAATGAATCAAATTCAATATTTAAAAAATCAGAATATTCATATCTTCAGTATCATTGGTGGCCTACAGATTTAATTGTAATTTTATTATTAAATATTTCATCTGTTAAATATAGGATTTTAATTGAAGGGATGGCAATTAAAATTAAGATAATTATAGGAGTAATTGTTCAAATTAATTCAATTGAATGGCCTTGAAGTAAGAATCGATTGATTAATTTATTATAGATTATAGTAAATATAATAAATAAAATTAGAAGAGTAATAAAAATTAAAATTATTATAGTAAAATCATGGAAAAAAATTATTATATCGTAGGTTGGGGAGTTAGAGTTTTGGAGAGATAATAATCAAGTATTTATTTTTAATAAAAGATAAATTAATCTTTATTATTGGGATTTAAATCCAATGCACTAAGTTCTGCCATATTAAAAATAAAAATTTATATTTAAATATTTAATAATTTAATTAAAAGTAAATTATTATTATTATCATTATTATTATTGTTATTATTAAATTGAGGGAATTTCGTTATATCTATGATTTAATGGGGGGTATGATCTTAATCATTCAAGAGATGAACTTAAAAAGAATAGATTTAAAATTATTCGTTTGGAGGATAAAGACTCTCAAATTAAGTATATTAAAAAAATTAATCTTATAATTGAAATTAAGGATCCAATAGAAGAAATGATATTTCATGATAAATAGTTATCTGGATAGTCAGAGTATCGTCGAGGTATACCTCTTAAACCTAAAAAATGTTGAGGAAAAAATGTTAAATTTACTCCAAAAAATATACAGATGAATTGAATATTTAAAAAGAAATTATTTAAAGAAAATCCAGTTATTAAGGGGAATCAGTGAATGAATCTAGCAATAATAGCAAAAACAGCTCCTATTGATAATACATAATGAAAATGGGCTACTACATAATATGTGTCATGAAGAATAATATCAATTGATGAATTTGAAAGTATAACTCCTGTTAGGCCACCTATAGTGAATAAGAAAATAAATCCTATTGTTCATCATAATGAGGAATTATTATTGATTTTTGTACCATGAAGAGTAGTAATTCATCTAAAAATTTTGATTCCAGTTGGAATAGCAATAATTATAGTGGCAGAAGTAAAGTATGCTCGAGTATCAACGTCTAATCCAATAGTAAATATATGATGTGCTCAAACAACAAATCCTAAAAATCCAATTGCTATTAGAGCGTAAATTATTCCTAAAGACCCAAATGTTTCTTTTTTTCCTCTTTCATTTATAATAATATGGGAGATTAATCCAAATCCTGGAAGAATTAAAATATAAACTTCAGGATGTCCAAAAAATCAGAAGAGATGTTGGTATAAAATAGGGTCTCCACCACCTGATGGGTCAAAAAATGAAGTATTAAGGTTACGGTCAGTTAAAAGTATAGTAATAGCTCCTGCTAAAACAGGAAGAGATAAAAGTAGTAAGATTGCGGTAATTAAAATTGATCAAACAAGTAATGGAATTTTGTCGATAGAAAAATTTTTATGATGTATATTTATAATAGTTGAAATAAAATTAATTGCTCCTAGAATGGAAGATATCCCAGCAATATGAAGAGAAAAAATAGTTAAATCAATTGAGGGACCATTATGGAAAATGTTTGAAGCTAGTGGTGGGTAAACTGTTCACCCTGTTCCAACTCCATCATTAATGAAATTTCTTAAGAGAAGAAGAGAAATTGAGGGAGGTAAAAGTCAGAATCTTATATTATTTATACGGGGGTATGCTATATCAGGTGACCCTAATATTAAAGGTACAAGAAAATTTCCAAATCCACCAATTATGAAAGGTATAACTATAAAAAAAATTATAATGAATGCATGTCTTGTAACCATAGAATTATAAATTTGATCATTATTAATAAGTGAATTTGATCTACCTAATTCTAATCGGATAATTATTCTTATAGATGAACCAATTATACCAGCTCAGATAGCAAATAAAAAGTAAAGAATTCCAATATCTTTATGATTCGTTGAATATAATCATTTATTCATAATTAAATAATATTTTAAAGCATTATGTCTGATTAAAGTAATAAATTGTAAATTTATTTAAGAAAAAAAAAATTCTAATGCTAGGTAATTTATTTAGTAGTTTAAAAAGAAATTAATTAGGATTATTTTATAGTTTATTTAAAAAATATTAAATTGCAAATTTAAAGAAATTTATATTTATTGAATTAAAATATTTAATAATAATAAAATTTAAGATTTATAATATAAATTATTATATATTAAACTTTGAAGGTTTAAAGTTTAATTGTTAACTTAAAATCTTAGAATTAAATTAAAATTATAAATAATGATAAAAAAAATCTTATAAATAAAAAAATTAAATTATTATTTGAATTTAAGAAATTATAAGAATATAAAGGAATTAAATTTAATAATTTGGATTTAAATGAAATAAAAAATATTATTGGATATATTATATTAATATAAATATAAATTAAAATAAATGAATTAATTATTATTAGAATAAAAATAAAAAATAGCTTAGAGTTAAATATTATAATAAAAATTCTAAATCATTTTAAAAGAAAAAAAGTTAAAGGAGGGATACTAGCAATATTAAATAATAATATTAAACAAATAAAGTTAAAATTTATATTATAAGAAAAATTTAAATTAAAATTAAATGTAAATTTAAAGTATATTATAAAAATAGAGATTATAAATAAGATTATTCTATAAATTAATATATAAATTAATCAAAATAAATTTTTGAATAAAATTAATAATAATATTCATCTAGTCTGGTTAATAGATGAGTATGTTAATAATATTTTAAAATTTAGTAAATTAATTATTTTTATTATTGAAATATATGAAGATGATAAAATCATGAAATATAAAATTAAAGTTTTTATTTCAATTAAGGAAAGAATATAAAATGGAATAATTTTTTGAATGGATAAAAAAATAAATAAAATTTCTCAAGATATAAATATTGAAGAAATAATTATTCAAAAATGAAATGGGGGGATTCCTAATTTTATTATAAGGGATAAATAAAAGTTTAGAATTAATAAGTTTTGAGAGATTAAGTAAAAATTGTTAATGATTAAGGGAAAAATTAATATTAAAGAAGCTAATACTTGAATAATATAGTATAAGAAGATTATTTTTTTAGTTTTTATTTTTATACATATATAACAAATAAATGAAAAGTTATTAATTTCTATAAAAAATCAAATTATAAGTAAATCGTAAGAAAATAAAGGGATTAGAGAGAAAATAATTAAAGTAGAGAGAATAAAATATTTTAAAAATATATTAAAAATTAATATTAAAATTAATATTAATAATATTAATAATTTAAAAAATTATAATTTTTTTTTAAATAATATTAATTTTATTATTTATATTTTAATGTAAGAAGCATGAAAATTTTTGAGATTTTAAGAAATAGTTTAATTCTATTAAGTATAATTAATGATTTTATATGATATTAAGATTATTTAATTTTAATAATGAAAACATTTTTAAAGGAAATGTATAATTTATTCTATCAAAATAACCCTTTTTCAGGCATATCATTAATTACCTGTGTATCGTTTTTTAATTTAAAGTTAGTATTATTTGATTACATTATTTATATATTTTTTTTGTTTATTTTTTATTATTTTTTTATTTTTGTTTTTTGTTATTTATTACTTTCATGCCTAACTTATCATTAATTATTTCTACCTCTATTTTATCATTTATTACTTCTACATCTATTTTGTCATTTATTACTTCTACATCTATTTTGTCATTTATTACTTCTACATCTATTTTGTCATTTATTACTTCTACATCTATTTTGTCATTTATTACTTCTACATCTATTTTGTCATTTATTATATTTATATCTGTTAAATTATTTGTTACGTTATTAATTTCTATTGCATTATTAATCATATTAATTAAATTTCTATTTATGGTTACGGTTATATTTATTAAAATATCATTAATTGCTTCGAGTATGTCTAATATATATAATATATTAGATATTAAATTTATATATTTGTGAGAGTAAGTTGTTAAGTTAATGAAATTAAAAGAAAAATCTAAGTTTACATAGTTGTAAGAAGTATTTATTAAATTAGTGTAAATAAGAGAAAAATTTAAGTTTTTATATTTATAAAAAGAACTTACTAAATTAGTGTTAATAAGCGAAGAATTTAAGTTTATATATGTGTGAGAAGAATATATTAAACTAGTGTTAATAAGGTAAAAAAAATTCAAGTTTATATATTTATAAAAATAATTTATTATTAGATTAATATAAATAAGAGAGATATATAAGTTCATACATTTATTCATAGATTTTTTTGTTGTTTGTAAATTAATGTAAATAAGAGAAAATTATTGTTTCTATTATTAGGGTATGAACCTAAGAGCTTTATTTAGCTTACTTATTT